GCTAGCGTAGCTTAACTAAAGCATAACACTGAAGCTGTTAAGATGGACCCTAGAAAGTCCCGCAAGCACAAAGGCTTGGTCCTGACTTTATTATCAACTTTAGCCAAACTTACACATGCAAGTATCCGCACCCCTGTGAGAATGCCCTACAGTTCCCCGCCCGGGAACAAGGAGCTGGTATCAGGCACATACCATTGAGCCCACGACACCTTGCTTAGCCACACCCTCAAGGGAACTCAGCAGTGATAAACATTAAGCCATAAGTGAAAACTTGACTTAGTTAAAGCTAAGAGGGCCGGTAAAACTCGTGCCAGCCACCGCGGTTATACGAGAGGCCCAAGTTGACAAACACCGGCGTAAAGCGTGGTTAAGTTAAAAATTACACTAAAGCCAAACATCTTCAAGACTGTTATACGTAACCGAAGACAGGAAGTTCAACCACGAAAGTGGCTTTATATACCTGAACCCACGAAAGCTAAGGAACAAACTGGGATTAGATACCCCACTATGCCTAGCCCTAAACATTGATAGTATCATACACCCACTATCCGCCCGGGTACTACAAGCAATAGCTTAAAACCCAAAGGACTTGGCGGTGCTTTAGATCCCCCTAGAGGAGCCTGTTCTAGAACCGATACCCCCCGTTCAACCTCACCCTTCCTTGTCAAACCCGCCTATATACCGCCGTCGTCAGCTTACCCTGTGAGGGTAAAATAGTAAGCAAAACTGGTACAACCTAAAACGTCAGGTCGAGGTGTAGCGTATGGAGGGGGAAGAAATGGGCTACATTCGCTACCACAGCGAACACGAACGATGCACTGAAACACGCATCTGAAGGAGGATTTAGTAGTAAGCTGGAAATAGAGCGTCCCGCTGAAACTGGCCCTGAAGCGCGCACACACCGCCCGTCACTCTCCCCAAAAGCACCAATCAGTTAACTAAAACCTAATAATCAAAAAGGGGAGGCAAGTCGTAACATGGTAAGTGTACCGGAAGGTGCACTTGGTAAAATCAGAGCATAGCTAAGATAGAAAAGCATCTCCCTTACACTGAGAAGTCACCCGTGCAAGTCGGGTTGCCCTGATGCCCAACAGCTAGCCCACCCAAACAATCTCAACAAGCCCCCATTAATAACCCCTAAGTACCCCCGTATTTAAATTAAACAAACCATTTTCCCCCCTTAGTATAGGCGATAGAAAAGGACGAACGGCGCAATAGAGAAAGTACCGCAAGGGAATGCTGAAAGAGAAATGAAACAACCCAGTAAAGCCTAAAAAAGCAGAGATTGAGCCTCGTACCTTTTGCATCATGATTTAGCGAGTGTCCCTCAAGCAAAGAGAACTTTAGTTTGACTACCCGAAACTACGTGAGCTACTCCAAGACAGCCTATCAATAGGGCACACCCGTCTCTGTGGCAAAAGAGTGGGGAGAACTTTGAGTAGAGGTGACAAACCTACCGAACCTAGTTATAGCTGGTTGTCCAGGAAATGAATAGAAGTTCAGCCTCTTGGCTTCTCTTTTCACCCTAGTTTAACCCCTATCGATATCTTAAAAGAAACCAAGAGAGTTAGTCAAAGGGGGTACAGCCCCTTTGAATCAAGACACAACTTTGCCAGGCGGGTAAAGATCATAATAATTAAAGCCAAATGTTCTGGTGGGCCTAAAAGCAGCCACCCCTTTAGAAAGCGTTAAAGCTCGAGCATACAACCTCCCCTTCTTATTCTGATCACTTAATCTTACCCCCCTAATCGTACTGGACCATCCCATGCCCCCATGGGAACGACTATGCTAATATGAGTAATAAGAGAGCCAAAGGCTCTCTCCCCGCACACGTGTACCTCGGAACGGACAACCCGCCGACCATTAACGACCCCAAACAAAGAGGGTACTGGATTAAAAACCAAAGAACTAGAAAAACATCCAAAAGATAACCGTTAACCCCACACAGGTGTGCCCCTAGGGAAAGACTAAAGGAAAGAGAAGGAACTCGGCAAACACACTAAGCCTCGCCTGTTTACCAAAAACATCGCCTCTTGTAAACTCAAAAATAAGAGGTCCCGCCTGCCCTGTGACTATTTGTTTAACGGCCGCGGTATTTTGACCGTGCGAAGGTAGCGCAATCACTTGTCTTTTAAATGAAGACCCGTATGAATGGCATAACGAGGGCTTAACTGTCTCCTCTTTCTAGTCAATGAAATTGATTTCCCCGTGCAGAAGCGGGGATGTAAACATAAGACGAGAAGACCCTATGGAGCTTTAGACACGAAAGCAGCTCACGTTAAGCACTCCTAAATAAAGGACTAAACCAAGTGGGCCCTGCCCTAATGTCTTTGGTTGGGGCGACCGCGGGGAATTAAAGAACCCCCACGTGGAGTGGGAATACTTTTCCTACAGCTAAGAGCTACAGCTCTAGTAAACAGAACTTCTGACCAGCAAGATCCGGCAGTGCCGATCAACGGACCGAGTTACCCTAGGGATAACAGCGCAATCCTCTTTTAGAGCCCATATCGACAAGGGGGTTTACGACCTCGATGTTGGATCAGGACATCCTAATGGTGCAGCCGCTATTAAGGGTTCGTTTGTTCAACGATTAAAGTCCTACGTGATCTGAGTTCAGACCGGAGTAATCCAGGTCAGTTTCTATCTATGCTATGCTCTTTTCTAGTACGAAAGGACCGAAAAGAAGAGGCCCATGCCAAAGGCACGCCTCCCCCCCACCTAGTGAAGTCAACTAAAGTAGGCAATAGGGCATGCCCCTGTGCCTAAGAAAAAGGCATGTTAAGGTGGCAGAGCCCGGTAATTGCAAAAGGCCTAAGCCCTTTCAACAGAAGTTCAAATCCTCTCCTCAACTATGATATCCACCCTCATTACTCACATTATCAATCCCCTTACCTTTATCGTACCTGTTCTGTTAGCCGTCGCTTTCCTTACCCTTCTTGAACGAAAGGTGCTTGGGTATATACAACTACGAAAAGGCCCTAACGTTGTAGGGCCCTACGGGCTTCTACAACCCATCGCTGATGGCCTCAAACTCTTCATCAAAGAGCCCGTTCGCCCCTCCACCTCCTCCCCCGTACTGTTCATGCTCGCTCCTATGCTAGCCCTCACCCTCGCTCTTACCCTGTGGGCCCCCATACCCCTCCCGTACCCCATCATTGACCTTAACTTAGGCATCCTATTTATCCTTGCCCTCTCCAGCCTTGCAGTTTACTCAATCCTGGGCTCTGGTTGAGCCTCTAATTCAAAATATGCCTTGATTGGGGCCCTACGAGCAGTAGCCCAGACTATCTCGTACGAGGTTAGCCTTGGACTGATTTTACTAAACATTATCATCTTTACAGGCGGGTTTACCCTTCAAACATTCAACATCGCCCAAGAAAGTGTCTGACTTATTCTCCCAGCCTGACCCCTCGCTGCCATATGGTACATCTCTACCCTTGCCGAAACAAACCGGGCTCCCTTCGACCTTACAGAAGGGGAATCTGAGCTAGTATCGGGCTTTAACGTAGAATATGCAGGGGGGCCTTTTGCCCTGTTCTTCCTAGCAGAATACGCTAATATCTTACTGATAAACACCCTTTCTGCCACCCTTTTCTTGGGGGCTTCCCATTTCCCTTCAATTCCTGAACTTACAGCCGTTAATTTAATGACAAAAGCGGCCCTATTATCAGTGGTTTTCCTATGGGTCCGAGCCTCGTACCCCCGATTTCGATACGACCAGCTAATGCACCTGATCTGAAAAAACTTTCTGCCTCTCACCCTTGCACTAGTCATCTGACACCTTGCCCTCCCTATCGCCTTTGCCGGGCTACCTCCACAACTGTAGCCCAGGAGCTGTGCCTGAAGAAAAGGGCCACTTTGATAGAGTGACTTATGGGGGTTAAAGTCCCCCCAACTCCTTAGAAAGAAGGGGTTCGAACCCTACCTCAAGAGATCAAAACTCTTAGTGCTTCCACTACACCACTTCCTAGTAAGGTCAGCTAATTAAGCTCTTGGGCCCATACCCCAAATATGTTGGTTAAACTCCTTCCTTTACTAATGAACCCTTACATCTTATCCACCCTTCTATTTGGCCTGGGTCTAGGGACTACCATCACATTCGCCAGCTCCCACTGACTGCTCGCCTGAATGGGCCTTGAAATAAATACACTAGCCATCATTCCACTAATAGCACAACACCACCATCCACGAGCCGTCGAAGCTACAACTAAATATTTCCTGGCACAAGCCACTGGGGCCGCTATACTACTCTTTGCAAGTACAACCAACGCCTGACTAGTGGGGCAGTGGGACATCCAACAAATATCACACCCCCTACCTGTCACACTAGTCACCCTTGCTCTAGCACTAAAAGTAGGCCTTGCCCCCCTTCATTCTTGACTCCCCGAAGTCCTACAAGGGCTAGACCTCACCACAGGACTTATTTTATCTACTTGACAAAAACTAGCCCCTTTCGCCCTCCTTCTACAAATCCAAACCCCTAACTCAACCCTCCTCATTGCACTAGGACTTGCTTCTACTCTCGTTGGAGGCTGAGGAGGGTTAAATCAAACGCAACTACGCAAAATTCTTGCTTATTCCTCAATTGCCCACCTTGGTTGGATGGTCTTGATTATGCAATTCTCCCCCTCTCTTACCCTCCTTACACTTGTCACATACCTTATCATAACATTCTCCATATTCCTTGTATTTAAACTTAATGACTCCACTAATATTAATGCTCTAGCCATTTCCTGAGCGAAAGCCCCCGCCTTGACATCTCTTACACCCCTCATTCTCCTCTCCCTTGGAGGGCTACCCCCACTTACAGGCTTTATACCAAAATGACTAATTTTACAAGAACTAACCAAGCAAGACTTGGCCACCACCGCCACCCTAGCAGCACTTAGCGCCCTTCTTAGTCTATACTTTTACCTGCGTCTCTCCTACGCTATGACCCTCACCATATCCCCCAACAACACTGCCGGCACAACACCCTGACGTCTCCCCTCATTACAAATCACCATGCCCCTTGCTGTTACCACCACCGCAACCTTACTACTTCTTCCCCTTACCCCCCTAACAACGGCACTCTTAACCCTCTAAGAGACTTAGGCTAACACAAGACCAGGGGCCTTCAAAGCCCCAAGCGGGGGTGAAAATCCCCCAGTCCCTGATAAGACTTGCGGGATACTACCCCACATCTCCTGCATGCAAAACAGACACTTTAATTAAGCTAAAACCTTTCTAGGTGGGTAGGCCTCGATCCTACAAACTCTTAGTTAACAGCTAAACGCTCAAACCAGCGAGCATCCACCTACCTTTCCCTCGCCTGTCGTACGAGTAGAGGCGAGGGAAAGCCCCAGCAGAAATTAGTCTGCCTCTTAAGATTTGCAATCTTATGTGTTAAACACCTTGGGGCTTGGCAAGAAGAGGACTTAAACCTCTGTTCATGGGACTACAATCCACCGCTTAACACTCAGCCATCCTACCTGTGGCCATCACACGATGATTTTTCTCGACCAATCACAAAGACATTGGCACCCTATATCTAGTATTTGGTGCTTGAGCCGGAATAGTAGGCACAGCCTTAAGCCTCCTAATTCGAGCAGAACTAAGCCAGCCCGGCGCCCTTTTGGGGGACGACCAGATCTACAATGTGATTGTTACGGCCCATGCTTTCGTAATAATTTTCTTTATAGTAATACCAATCATGATCGGGGGCTTCGGAAACTGGCTCGTTCCATTAATGATTGGAGCCCCAGACATAGCCTTTCCTCGAATAAATAACATGAGCTTTTGACTTCTCCCCCCATCTTTTCTACTCCTCCTTGCCTCTTCGGGAGTCGAAGCAGGGGCTGGAACCGGCTGAACAGTTTACCCACCCCTCGCTGGGAACTTGGCACACGCAGGAGCATCTGTCGATTTAACAATCTTCTCCCTCCACCTCGCCGGGGTCTCCTCTATTCTTGGTGCAATTAATTTTATCACAACCATCATTAACATGAAACCCCCCGCTATCTCTCAATACCAAACCCCCCTATTCGTGTGGTCTGTCCTCATTACTGCTGTCCTGCTGCTTCTCTCCCTCCCTGTACTTGCTGCCGGCATTACAATACTCCTAACAGACCGAAACCTTAACACTACCTTCTTTGACCCTGCCGGGGGTGGAGACCCAATCCTTTACCAACACCTCTTTTGATTCTTTGGCCACCCTGAAGTGTATATTCTTATCCTACCCGGGTTCGGCATAGTGTCGCATATTGTTGCATACTACTCTGGTAAAAAAGAACCTTTTGGGTATATGGGGATGGTTTGAGCCATGATGGCCATTGGCCTACTCGGCTTTATCGTATGAGCCCACCACATATTTACAGTCGGAATGGATGTAGACACCCGAGCATACTTTACATCCGCTACAATAATCATTGCTATTCCAACAGGAGTTAAAGTTTTCAGTTGACTTGCCACTCTTCACGGAGGCTCTATCAAGTGAGAAACCCCTCTCCTATGGGCCCTTGGTTTCATCTTCCTCTTTACAGTTGGGGGTCTAACAGGCATTGTTCTTGCCAACTCCTCCTTAGACATTGTCCTGCATGACACCTACTACGTAGTTGCTCATTTCCACTATGTCCTATCCATGGGAGCCGTCTTTGCTATTGTTGCTGGCTTCGTTCATTGGTTCCCTCTTTTTTCAGGGTACACTCTTCACAGCACCTGAACAAAAATCCACTTCGGGGTAATATTCCTTGGTGTTAACCTTACATTCTTCCCCCAGCACTTCCTAGGACTAGCCGGAATACCCCGCCGATACTCAGACTACCCAGACGCCTACACCCTGTGAAACACTGTCTCCTCAATCGGATCCGTGATCTCCCTAGTAGCCGTAATTATATTCCTATTTATCATTTGAGAAGCTTTCGCTGCCAAACGTGAAGTCCTGGCCGTAGAACTAACAACAACCAACGTAGAATGACTACACGGCTGCCCTCCCCCTTACCACACATTTGAGGAGCCTGCATTTGTTCTAGTTCAATCAAACTAACGAGAAAGGGAGGAGTTGAACCCCCATGAACTGGTTTCAAGCCAGCCACATAGCCGCTCTGTCACTTTCTTCATAAGACGCTAGTAAAACGGTGCATTACACAGCCTTGTCAAGGCAGAATTGTGGGTTAAAGTCCTGCGTGTCTTAGCCCCCCCCCCTTTTTTTTCTCATGGCCCATCCCTCCCAACTAGGATTTCAAGATGCAGCTTCACCTGTTATAGAAGAACTTCTTCATTTTCATGATCACGCCTTAATAATCGTCTTTCTAATTAGCACTCTAGTACTTTACATTATTGTGGCCATAGTCTCCACAAAATTAACGAACAAATACATTTTGGACTCTCAAGAAATTGAGATTATCTGGACTGTCCTCCCAGCAATCATTCTTATTCTCATCGCCCTTCCTTCCCTACGCATTCTCTACCTTATAGACGAGATTAATAACCCGCTTCTCACCATTAAAGCCGTTGGCCATCAATGATACTGAAGCTACGAATACACAGACTACGAAGACCTTGGATTTGATGCTTACATGATCCCCACTCAAGATTTAAGCCCCGGCCAATTCCGACTCTTAGAAGCCGACCACCGCATGGTAATCCCCGTGGAGTCCCCAATTCGAGTACTAGTCTCGGCTGACGACGTCCTTCACTCATGAGCAGTCCCAGCCCTTGGCATCAAAATGGACGCAGTCCCCGGCCGACTTAATCAAACAGCCTTTATTGCATCCCGCCCCGGCATCTTCTACGGTCAATGCTCCGAAATCTGTGGGGCCAACCACAGCTTCATACCTATCGTAGTTGAAGCAGTCCCCTTAGAACACTTTGAAAACTGGTCATCACGAATACTTGAAGACGCCTCGCTAAGAAGCTAAATAGGACACAGCGTTAGCCTTTTAAGCTAAAGATTGGTGACTCCCGACCACCCCTAGCGACATGCCTCAACTCAACCCCACACCTTGATTTGCCATCCTAATCTTCTCGTGATTAGTTTTCCTCGCCATCATCCCCCCAAAAGTAATAGCACACACTTTTCCAAAAGAACCTACGCTTCAAAGCGCTGAAAAGCCCGAAACAGAGTCCTGAACCTGACCATGACAGTAAGCCTCTTCGATCAGTTTATGAGCCCCACACTCATAGGAGTCCCTCTAATCGCCCTCGCGATCACCCTACCATGAATTATGTACCCCACCCCCACAAGCCGCTGACTTAATAGTCGATTTTTAACCCTTCAAGGGTGGTTTATTAACCGCTTCACACAACAGCTTCTTCTCCCTTTAAACCTAGGCGGGCACAAATGAGCAGCCCTTCTTACCTCTCTCATGATTTTTCTGATTACTATAAATATATTAGGCCTACTCCCCTACACTTTCACCCCTACCACACAACTCTCTTTGAACCTAGGCCTAGCAACACCCCTATGACTAGCCACCGTTATTATTGGTATACGAAACCAACCCACCCACGCCTTAGGCCACCTTCTACCAGAAGGTACCCCCGGGCCCCTGATCCCTGTTCTTATTGTCATCGAAACAATCAGTCTATTCATCCGCCCTCTCGCACTAGGCGTACGACTTACCGCCAACCTCACAGCCGGACACCTTCTGATTCAACTCATCTCAACAGCCGCCTTTGTCCTCCTCTCCTCAATGCCCGCCGTAGCCCTTCTGACATCTACCGTTCTAATCCTCCTAACCCTACTTGAAGTTGCTGTTGCGATAATTCAAGCCTACGTATTTGTGCTCCTCTTAACCCTCTACCTTCAAGAAAACGTCTAATGGCCCATCAAGCACACGCATACCACATAGTTGACCCCAGCCCTTGACCTCTAACAGGAGCAATTGCTGCCCTGCTAATAACATCAGGCCTAGCAACCTGATTTCACTTCCAATCAACAACCCTTATAACACTCGGACTTGCCCTTCTCCTCCTTACCATATTCCAGTGATGACGAGATATCGTACGAGAAGGCACATTCCAAGGCCACCACACACCACCTGTTCAAAAAGGACTCCGCTACGGAATGATCCTTTTTATCACCTCAGAAGTATTTTTTTTCCTAGGCTTTTTTTGAGCCTTTTATCACGCAAGCCTCGCACCTACTCCTGAACTTGGGGGCTGCTGACCCCCTACCGGCATTACAACCCTTGACCCCTTTGAAGTCCCTCTCCTTAACACTGCCGTCCTTCTTGCCTCCGGTGTTACAGTCACCTGGGCCCATCACAGCATTATAGAGGGAGAACGAAAACAAGCAGTGCAATCCCTCGCACTAACCATCCTCCTAGGCTTTTACTTCACATTCCTTCAAGCCCTAGAATACTACGAAGCCCCCTTTACAATCGCAGACGGCGTATACGGGTCTACTTTCTTTGTAGCCACCGGGTTTCATGGCCTCCACGTAATCATTGGCTCTACATTTTTAGCCGTTTGTCTAATTCGACAGATTCTACACCACTTTACATCTGGGCACCACTTCGGATTTGAAGCAGCCGCCTGATATTGACATTTTGTAGATGTCGTATGACTCTTCCTCTATATCTCAATCTACTGATGAGGATCTTAATCTTTCTAGTACCAAATGTCAGTATAAGTGACTTCCAATCACCCGGTCTTGGTTAAAGCCCAAGGAAAGATAATGAACCTGGTTACAACTGTGATTACCATTACCACCCTTCTCTCCGCCCTCTTAGCCCTTATCTCCTTCTGGCTCCCCCAAATGACCCCAGACCACGAAAAGCTCTCCCCCTACGAATGCGGTTTTGACCCCGTAGGCTCCGCCCGCTTACCTTTCTCCCTTCGATTCTTTCTAGTCGCCATCCTCTTTTTGCTCTTCGACCTAGAAATCGCTCTCCTCCTTCCCCTGCCTTGGGGGGACCAACTAACAACACCTCTAATTACATTCCTCTGGGCCACAACCGTTCTTATCCTTCTCACCCTAGGATTAATCTACGAATGACTCCAAGGCGGCTTAGAATGGGCCGAGTAGGTACTTAGTTTAAGAAAAACCTTTGATTTCGGCTCAAAAACTTATGGTTAAAGTCCATAATTGCCTAATGACCCCTGTTCACTTCGCCTTTTCATCGGCTTTCATACTAGGACTCACTGGCCTGGCCTTCCACCGAACCCATCTACTCTCAGCCCTCCTATGTCTAGAGGGTATAATACTCTCTTTATTTATTGCCCTCTCTCTTTGAACCCTTCAACTAGGATCCACAAGCTTCTCCGCAGCCCCAATACTCTTGCTAGCCTTCTCAGCTTGTGAAGCAAGTGCAGGCCTGGCCCTACTGGTAGCCACTGCCCGCACTCATGGCACTGACCGTCTTCAAACCCTAAACCTCCTACAATGCTAAAAATTCTAATCCCCACCCTAATGCTTATCCCCACCACTTGAGCTGCCCCTCCAAAATGGCTCTGACCTACCACACTCATGCACAGCCTACTAATTGCTTTAGCCAGCCTCTCATGGCTTTCTAGCACGACGGAGACAGGCTGATCTAGCCTTAATTTTTATATAGCCACAGATCCTCTCTCTACCCCCCTTCTAGTACTCACTTGCTGACTACTGCCTCTTATAATCCTGGCAAGCCAGAACCACACAGCATCTGAACCCCTTAATCGACAACGAACATACCTCACCCTCCTAACATCCCTTCAAGTCTTTCTCATTCTAGCTTTCGGGGCCACTGAAATTATTATGTTCTATGTTATGTTTGAAGCCACCCTAATCCCCACGCTTATCCTAATTACCCGCTGAGGAAACCAAACTGAACGCCTAAATGCAGGCATCTATTTCCTCTTTTATACCCTTGCCGGGTCCCTCCCCCTTCTTGTTGCCCTACTGCTTCTCCAAAATAGCACTGGCACTCTCTCTCTATTAACAGTTCAATATTCAAACCCAGTTGAACTCACCTCTTACGCCCACAAGTTGTGGTGGGCCGGCTGCCTTCTTGCATTTCTTGTAAAAATGCCACTCTATGGGGTACACCTTTGGTTACCAAAAGCACACGTTGAAGCCCCTATTGCAGGCTCAATGATTCTGGCTGCTGTGCTTCTTAAACTCGGGGGTTACGGGATGATGCGAATGATAGTCATACTTGAACCTCTCACTAAAGAACTAAGCTACCCTTTTATCGCACTTGCTTTATGGGGCATCATCATAACCGGGTCAATCTGCCTCCGCCAAACAGATTTAAAGTCCCTCATTGCTTACTCCTCCGTTAGCCACATGGGCTTAGTTGTAGGGGGTATCCTAATTCAAACCCCTTGAGGATTCTCCGGGGCCCTAATCCTTATAATTGCCCACGGGCTAGCATCCTCCGCACTCTTCTGTCTTGCTAACACAAGCTACGAACGAACACACAGCCGAACCATACTGCTAGCCCGAGGACTTCAAATAGTCCTCCCTCTTATGACAGCCTGATGGTTCATTGCCAGCCTCGCCAACCTAGCCCTCCCTCCCCTACCTAATTTAATGGGGGAGTTAATAATTATTACTTCTCTATTCAACTGGTCCTGGTGGACTATTGCCTTAACCGGGGCTGGCACCCTAATTACAGCAAGCTACTCCCTGTATATGTTTCTTATGACACAACGAGGGCCCCTTCCAACACACATTATCGCCCTAGACCCCTCCCACACACGAGAGCACCTGCTTATAACCCTACACCTCATCCCCCTAATCTTACTCATCCTAAAGCCTGAGCTAATCTGAGGGTGGACCTCCTGTAGATGTAGTTTAACTAAAACATTAGATTGTGATTCTAAAAACAGGGGCTAAAATCCCCTTATCCACCGAGAGAGGCTCGCTAGCAACGAAGACTGCTAATCTCCGCGACCTTGGTTGAACCCCAAGGCTCACTCGAAAGGCTCCTAAAGGATAACAGCGCATCCATTGGTCTTAGGAACCAAAAACTCTTGGTGCAAATCCAAGTAGCAGCTATGCATCCCACTTCACTAATAATAGCTTCAAGTCTAATTATTATTTTTATACTACTAGCCTACCCCGTATTCTCAACCCTAACCCCTCAAACCAAGACCCCCTATTGAGCTACCTCCCACGTTAAAACAGCGGTAAAACTAGGGTTTTTCGTTAGCCTCCTGCCCCTGTTCCTATTTTTCAACGAGGGGGCCGAGACAGTCGTCACCTCCTGAACTTGAATAAATACCACCTGTTTCGACATCACTATTAGCTTCAAATTTGACCACTACTCGATTATTTTTACCCCCGTCGCCCTTTACGTCACATGATCTATCCTCGAGTTCGCATCTTGGTACATACACGCAGACCCTGATATGAACCGATTTTTCAAGTACCTTTTAATCTTTCTCATCGCCATAATTACGCTTGTTACAGCAAACAATATATTTCAACTGTTTATTGGCTGAGAGGGGGTTGGTATCATGTCTTTCCTTCTTATTGGCTGGTGGTACGGCCGAGCAGATGCAAACACTGCAGCCCTCCAGGCTGTTGTGTACAACCGAGTCGGAGATATTGGACTAATCTTTGCCATAGCATGAATGGCTATAAACCTTAACTCCTGAGAGATGCAACAGATTTTTGTAACCTCTAAAGACTTCGATCTTACATTCCCCCTTTTAGGGCTAATCCTTGCCGCCGCCGGCAAGTCCGCCCAATTTGGGCTTCATCCTTGGCTTCCCTCTGCCATGGAGGGTCCTACGCCGGTCTCTGCCCTACTACACTCCAGCACCATGGTCGTCGCTGGCATTTTTCTATTAATCCGCATGAGCCCTTTACTAGAGAACAACCAAACTGCTCTAACCACCTGCCTTTGTTTAGGTGCCCTAACTACCCTTTTTACAGCCACCTGCGCACTCACCCAAAACGATATTAAGAAAATCGTTGCTTTCTCAACATCAAGTCAACTGGGACTAATAATAGTTACTATTGGGCTTAATCAACCCCAACTCGCCTTCTTACATATCTGCACACACGCTTTCTTTAAAGCTATACTCTTCCTCTGCTCAGGCTCAGTTATCCACAGCCTAAACGACGAACAAGACATTCGTAAAATGGGGGGTATACACCACCTCGCTCCCTTTACTTCCTCCTGCCTAGCAATTGGAAGCCTGGCTCTTACCGGAACGCCCTTCCTAGCCGGATTCTTCTCAAAAGATGCAATCATTGAAGCCCTAAACACATCCCACCTAAACGCCTGAGCCCTCACTCTCACCCTCCTAGCCACTTCTTTCACCGCCATCTACAGCCTACGCGTAGTCTACTTCGTTTCAATGGGTCACCCCCGATTTAGCCCCCTCTCCCCTATCAATGAAAACGACCCAGCCCTAATTAACCCCATCAAACGCCTGGCCTGAGGAAGTGTTGTTGCCGGTCTCCTAATCACTTCAAACATTACTCCCTTAAAAGTCCCAATTATAACGATACCTCCCCTCCTCAAACTGGCAGCCCTTGCCGTTACAATCGCTGGTCTAGCCCTAGCCCTAGAACTAGCATCTCTTACAAACAAACAATACCAAGCCACCCCCAACCTGACCCCTCACCACTTCTCCAACATGCTAGGATTCTTCCCAACAGTTGTCCATCGTCTTACCCCTAAGATTAACCTCATCCTAGGTCAAACTGTTGCCAGCCAAATGGTCGACCAAACCTGACTTGAAAAAACGGGCCCAAAGGCCATTGCCAACGCTAGTCTTCCCCTAATTACCACAACAAGCAACACCCAGCAAGGGCTAATTAAAACATACTTAGCCTTATTCCTCCTCACACTCACCCTTACAATCCTTCTTACCGCCTACTAAACAGCCCGTAAAGTTCCACGGCCTAGCCCCCGAGTTAACTCCAACACCACAAATAACGTGAGTAACAACACCCAAGCACTCAGTACTAACATACCCCCTCCTGCCGAGTACATAAGGGCCACCCCACCAATATCCCCTCGAAATACAGAAAGATCTCCTAGCTCATCCCCTGGCACTCAAGACACTTCATGCCACCCACCCCAAACAACACTTGAAATTACTACCACTCCTACAACATACATAACCATGTATAACAAAACGGGGCCACTTCCTCAACTTTCTGGAAAAGGTTCAGCAGCAAGCGCTGCTGAATACGCAAAGACTACTAGTATCCCACCCAAGTAGATTAAAAACAAAACTAAAGATAAAAAAGGGCCTCCATGACCCACAAGAACCCCACACCCCATGCCCGCTACAACCACCAACCCTAAAGCGGCAAAGTAGGGGGAGGGGTTAGAAGCAACAGCTACTAAACCCAATACTAACCCCAATAAGAACAAAGACATTAGATAGGTCATAATTCCTACCAGGAGTTTAACCAGGACTAATGGCTTGAAAAACCACCGTTGTTATTCAACTACAAGAACCTTAATGGCCAGCCTACGAAAAACCCACCCTCTACTAAAAATCGCAAATAATGCACTAGTTGACCTCCCAGCCCCTTCAAATATTTCGGTATGATGAAACTTTGGTTCCCTACTTGGCCTCTGTTTAATCATCCAGATCCTAACCGGGCTCTTCCTCGCCATACACTACACATCTGACATCGCAACCGCCTTCTCCTCAGTGGGCCACATCTGCCGAGATGTTAACTACGGATGGCTTATCCGCAATCTGCACGCCAACGGCGCCTCCTTCTTCTTCATCTGCATCTACCTGCACATCGGACGGGGCTTATACTACGGCTCATACCTCTATAAAGAAACTTGAAACATCGGAGTAGTCCTCCTTCTCCTTGTAATAATAACAGCCTTTGTAGGCTATGTCCTCCCCTGAGGACAGATGTCGTTCTGAGGTGCCACTGTCATCACCAACCTTCTCTCCGCAGTCCCATACATTGGCAATGCCCTAGTTCAATGAATCTGAGGGGGCTTCTCAGTGGACAACGCCACATTAACTCGATTCTTTGCCTTTCACTTTCTCTTCCCCTTCGTGATTGCAGGTGCAACCCTCATTCATCTACTCTTTCTACACGAAACTGGTTCCAACAACCCCCTTGGTTTAAACTCAGACGCAGACAAAATCTCGTTTCACCCTTACTTTTCTTATAAAGACCTATTAGGCTTTGCAGCTCTCCTAATCGCCCTCACAGCCCTAGCATTATTCTCTCCCAATCTCCTAGGAGACCCTGATAACTTCACCCCCGCCAACCCACTAGTGACCCCTCCACACATCAAGCCTGAATGATACTTCTTATTCGCCTACGCCATTCTTCGCTCCATCCCCAACAAACTTGGCGGCGTCTTAGCGCTTTTGGCCTCAATCCTCATTCTCATGGTGGTGCCTATCCTTCACACATCCAAACAGCGAGGCCTGACCTTTCGCCCCGTAACCCAATTCCTATTTTGAACTCTTATTGCAGACGTCGCCATTCTCACTTGAATCGGAGGCATGCCCGTTGAACACCCCTTTATTATTATTGGCCAAATTGCCTCCCTCCTCTACTTCTTTCTTTTCCTAGCCCTGTTCCCACTAGCAGGCTGAATCGAGAATAAAGCTTTAGAGTGGTCTTGCAATAGTAGCTCAGTGCCAGAGCGCCGGTCTTGTAAGCCGGCCGCCGGAGGTTAAAATCCTCCCTATTGCTCAAAGAAAGGAGATTTTAACTCCTACCCCTAGCTCCCAAAGCTAGGGTTCTAAATTAAACTATTCCTTGGTGTATGTACTTATTTCAGTATATGATTTAATTCATATACATATATGTATAATCACCACGAATTTATATTAACCAAATCAATAGTATGTAAGGACATATATGTAATATCAACACATCTCGGTGTTCCTCATTCATATATCACCAAAATACGAAGATAAACATAAAGCATCTCGAGATTTACATAACATTTAACTAAATCGAGGACGGGCGAGATTTAAGACCGAACTCTTATACTCATTAGTTAAGTTATACGTTTTTCCACAACCCGTCAGATATCAGTATCCGATGTAGTAAGAACCGACCATCAGTTGATTGCTTAATGATAACGGTTATTGAGGGTGAGGGACAAGTATTCGTGGGGGTTTCACACAGTGCACTATTCCTGGCATTTGGTTCCTACTTCAGGGCCATTGATTGATGTTATTCCTCGCACTTTCATCGACGCTGACATAAGTTAATGTTTGGGTACATCCCCGAGATGACCCAGCATGCCGGGCGTTCTCTCCAGCGAGCCAGGGGTTCTCTTTTTTTTTCCTTTCACCTGGCATTACAGAGCGCACACGGTATTAACAGACAAGGTATGAGCATTTATCTCGCCCCTGCGAGATATATTTTGAGTGTTGAAAAGATATTCTAAAAAGAATTACATAACTGTATCTCAAGAGCATAAAGAGAGATTTCTTAATCGAAACATCCCTATTATTACCCCTGGTTTCTTCGCGTTAAACCCCCCTACCCCCCTAAACCTCCTGAGATCACTAACACTTCTGTAAACCCCCCGGAAACAGAACAACCTCTAGAAGCTTAATTGGGGCGAAAAATGTGCTTATTTACACTATTAAAATAATGTGCAT